CCCTTGGATACAAATCACGAGAATGTATATTTTTCCTCGAATCTCTTATTGAGAGGGAAAGGATTAAATCCTTTTAAGAAATAAAGTTTTTGGTCGGAATAGGAATCCAAACCGAAAGATCCCTTAACTATTAAGGGGGTTAATAGAACGAATCACACTTTTACCACTAAACTATACCCGCTACAATGCGATTATTGTATACAAATGGACCTTTTGTCGAACAAGGGAATTGTACGTAATCAAGATAGGATCATAAAAGAATCATGAAAATTAGGGTGTTAGCATTTTCATGGGGAGATTTAATGAGATTAGGAAAAGAGGGGTCATTTAAATAACTAAATAACAAGTTTTATCCTTTCTTTTGCTGGCGGAATTAAAATTTTCATAGATACGGCTCCACAAAACCGCCGAAATCCAAACATAAAAATGCATTGTGTAAGAATCCATAGTTTCATTTTTTTTTTCTTTATTTCAGTAAAGTAAAAAAGGAAAAAAGAATAATATGAAATGATACTTTGATTTTATATAATAAGAATGGAAATAGTCCTTTTTCTTTTTGTTGTTGCTTTAATAGCAAGCATTTTGTTCTGAAATAAATCAGATAAATCATTTTTTCTATGATTCGTTGAAACAAAAAGAGGGCCCGGCTAGGTACTGACCAGGCCAGGCCATGCGAATAAAAATGCCTTTCGGACAAAATCAAAGCAAGGGGGTCTTTTTCTTTTTCATTATATTTCTATTTGATTTTTCTTTATATTATATTGGTTTTTTAGAGCCCTTACTTTATCTAAATGTAATTACTGATAAAAGTGATAAAAGTTGTATATATTTATAGAATAAAAAAAAGCGAGAAAAACGAGAGAGAGAGAGAAAGACTTTTTTCAATCATTACATTATATGTAATGTAACATAGTATGTGTAATGTAACATAGTAATTATCTTTTTTTGAATTGGGAGAGATGGCTGAGTGGACTAAAGCGTCGGATTGCTAATCCGTTGTATGAGTTATTCGTACCGAGGGTTCGAATCCCTCTCTTTCCGTTCATGGCTCCATATTGACTTTATCTTTCAAATTTAGCAAACCCTTAGTTAAACGTGTGGAATAGATAAAAAAAATCCTAAGAAATTTCGGAAAAAGCAAGTCAAAGTAAAAAAAACGAAAAAGCCTCTTTTATTTTATTCTTCACGCCCAGGATTACGTCCTGGATCATTAGATAGGAATCCGAAGATGAAGAGAGAAACAAAGAATATTACTACTGTGTAAACAAAGAGTTTGAGAGTAAGCATTACACAATCTCCAAGATCATTTTGTGGAAAAAAAAAAAGAGAATAGATGCTCGATTATCAAAATTTTCTTTCATACCCACAATTAGATATTGTGGGGAACCCTAACCCTATTGGGGCCTTTCAAGGGCCTTTCACTGGAAAAAAGGGTCAGAATGGGGTGATCCAGATTTATTGCCGCTCTCCAAGAATTTCAATGTTTGAATCGAGGGTTCATACTGTAAGACTTATCTAATCTTATCACTTATCAATTAAATCATTAATTTTCGAGGATAGTATTAAAGAGCTCATCGAAAACTTACAGCAGCTTGCCAAACAAAGGCTAAGAGAAAAAAGAGCACAGGTATGACTGGCATAAAATTCACAATTGGATTCAAAAAAGCATAAGCCTCAGGCAATTTGGCGAAGAAAAAACTACTCGAATAAAGGGCAGAATTAAGACAGATACAGATTAAACTAAAGATATTAAGCATAAGAGACATTTTGTTCTTGGAGATAATTGCATTTTGATTGAGTTATTGATATAAGGAAAAATAAAGAAAGTAAGGTAGACAAAAAAATCCTTCTTTTTCTTTCAACTTACCCAATCAAAAATCCTCCAATTCTCAAAGGAGAATAGAAGAAATCATACTTTCATACAATATCTTAATTGAATTATATGTAATGATCAATAAATTCAGTTTAATTCTACATCGACACGTGTCAACATCCTATCAACAATCTAATTTATTCTATAGATATTTGGGCTGGAATTGACGAAAAACCAATACTAATATTAGTCTTTATTAGTGTCAAATAGAAATCTAAATGGGGCGTGGCCAAGTGGTAAGGCAACGGGTTTTGGTCCCGCTATTCGGAGGTTCGAATCCTTCCGTCCCAGAGCAGATCCATTCTATCAGAATAAAGATTCCGTTTTGGATAGAATGTGATTCTTGTTTCTTATTTTTAATGATTCTTTTCGGAATCATATCCTTGTTTTCACAAACTGAATCCAATTTAACTGACACGTAAATGTAACTGAATCTATTTATGATTCAGGTAAGATAGGGGAACATCGATCACAAGAGTTTGAATTCAAAAAAGCCGAACGGGGTTTTCATCATATGTGTATTCACTTCATCTTCATATTGAAGGAAATTAGTTACTTAGAAAAAGCTTCCGTCCCATATTTATTTGAATTTTCAATGATACATTTTCAATCAAAATAGGAAAGAAA